GGACAAAAAGAAACGAAGTGACTTAGACAAATCTTGTTTGTCGATAGCCTCGGACCAATCAATCGAATATTGATTCATACGTAATCGATCGAACACTACTTGAAAACGGTTCTTCTGTTCAGAAACGAAATGTTCCAAATGTTCCTGTAAATTCTTGCTCCCATTGGACCATTTGTATCTATATGCATCAGGATCCCGATTCATGGATCTCTCGGTTCGAGAAATAAGAGGATCAAACCATTTCTTCTGACTCTTTTTCAAATTCAATAAATGTTGGTTGATCGTATATTTCATTATAGTTATATGATTCAGAGTATCATTTCCTATTTGATCCCTTTGAATTCCATATTCGAAGTTGCGATTGGATCGATTCATTAAAAAGAATCGATTCGATACATTTCTTATGTACCCATAGATGCTATATTGGATTTGAATCAGATTTCGGATCAATCTATATTGATTGACTGCCTCCATGATGTTGTTGCTAGCAAATACCGCTGTTTTTAGTTTTGGATCTTCCAAATCATTCCCGCAGTAGATCCGGACCGATTTTTTTCTGATCCTTCGATTGAATACCTCATTCTGAATTTTTTTTGATCCAGTAGATCCGGACCGATTTTTTTCTGATCCTTCTCGATTGAATACCTCATTCAAGAATTTTTTTTGATCCAACCCGTAGGAATCAATAGAAAAGGCAAATCCCCTATGATACACCAGATCCGACTCGGTTATTGATAGAGTGAATAGATCTGCCATTTCTTGAAATCTCTCTTCTGATTCAAAATCGTGGTGTAACGTGTATCCCCCTTTGTTCCGGTTATGGAATAGATGAAATAAATCCAAAAATGGATTTTTTTTCAAGAATGAAATCTTATTGGAACTGTCCATATCTGGTTCATCCTTCGGAACCATATCACATCCCGGATCTGATGAAATAGGATGAATTGAGACGGTATTTTGTAAATACGTAATTATCTTGAATATATCAACCATTTCTTTATTTTCCGATCGCCTGGAAGGGACAAAAGAAACATCTTGTTTTTTCTTCCAAAATTTCTGATCTCTAGTAGACCTCTCAGTAGGATTCGAACCCAGATGAAGTTCTGACCATCTGTCAGAGAAAAAAGAACGAATTGATCTTGTAGGATTCCGAAGAAATTCTTCGATTTCTTTCGGAAGCAGATGATTATTCATCTGCTTCTCACGTTTCGTGAATAGCCGGGACATTGAGGAAGATCCAAAAAGGCATTTCGGGAATCGATCTGATTCTATCTCTGTTCGTTCCGTTTGAAGAAAGGAAGGATCCCAAAGAATCGATCTTTCTTCTAGTTGCTGAATCTCTGTTTGATCGATCAATGTGTGATATTCTGAATCCTCATTTCTAATGGAATCGAAATGATCTCTGGATTGATCAGAGGATCCTTTCGATTGGCTAGAATCCGTTACTTGAACGAAAATAGATCTTGTGGAATCATATTGAATATTTGACAATACATTCCGTACCCTGCTAAAAAACCGATCCTTGTTTACCAACCACACATTGTCTAACCAAATCCAATTCTCTCTCGATACGTTCCTCAAAAAATCCGATTCGTGCTGATTCTTCCCCCAACTAACGAAGAGATCTTGGCGGAATTGCCACATATGAAATTGAGCACAATTTTGCAAAGAAATACCCCACTTGTTTCTCGAGAAGAGATGGGAAACGTGCTCAATATCATTTGATTGAATAGTTGCCTCAGCTCCTTGTTGTTTGAAGAAACCCTCCCCTTCAATTGGTCTTTTTTCACGAAAAGCAGACATGAGATAACAAATCAAGTCTTTCCCTAAGATTTCGAATAGCTGTCCCGAATTCAAGTTGATTATGTTTCGCTTCTTCCTCGGAGAAAGACGATCCAACAATTCCCAATCATGGTCCTTGCGGATCGGATCATCCGTATAGGATAAAAAAAGAAACTCCAGATATTTGCTATCTTTCTCTTTGAATGAGATCTCAATTCCAGCTACGGTTTCATTAGCTATCTTACAACTAGAATCCCTCTTTTTTCCGATCCGGTTCCTCCACCACTGCGAGCCCCGGTTCGATTCAGGCATGATACACTTTTTCTTTTTTGGGAGAACCCAAGTACTCTCTTGCGGATCCATGAAACAACTCTCAGAAATCTTTTTCTCTTTTGGAAGATACAGGAGCGAAACAATCAACCTATTGATATTGGAAGACCAAAAAGATTCTTCCAATGTCTCATTTCTGGGTCCAATGGAATTCAGAGGTATAGGAAGAAGCCCCATCAAATAGAGATTTTTTCTTTCGACCATCTTTCGATTGGTAATACGAGATATAAGGACCACTACTACAAGCAGTACTACACCTTTGATCGTGAAATATCGATTTCTTGTTGAACCCTGTGAATCACGTGAAAGTAGGATACTCCAAATTCGGGGGTCAGAGAGTTTCATAAAACGTTCTTGGTGGAAAAAAATGTGAGTGAAAGATCCCACTGAATCGAATTTGATCCATGAATCTAAGAAATAGTGAGAATTCTTGATCTCTCTCAATATCTCTCTCAATTCGAAGATCCAGAATTGGAATTGATATCGTTTCATTGATTCCTCCTAAAGATTTTCATTGATTCCTCCTAAAGATTTCATTTCAATTGGAATTTGGTTATTCACGATGTACAATGAGCCCTGTTAAGCATCCATGGCTGAATGGTTAAAGCGCCCAACTCATAATTGGCAAATTCGTAGGTTCAATTCCTGCTGGATGCATGCCAATGGGAACGTTCCATAAGTCTATTGGAATTGGCTCTGTATCAATGGAATCTCATCATCCATCCATAACGAATTGGTATGGTATATTCATACCATAACATATGAACAGTAAGAACTAGAATTCTTATCGATACTGGAACTCATAGGGAAGAAAATGGAGTTATGGATGGAATCAAATATGCAGTATTTACAGAAAAAAGTATTTTGGGGAACAATCAATATACTTCTAATGTCGAATCAGGATCAACTAGGACAGAAATAAAGCATTGGGTCGAACTCTTCTTTGGTGTCAAGGTAATAGCTATGAATAGTCATCGACTCCCAGGAAAGGGTAGAAGAATAGGACCTATTATGGGACATACAATGCATTACAGACGTATGATCATTACGCTTCAACCGGGTTATTCTATTCCACCTCTTATAGAGAAAAGAACTTAAAGCAAAATACTTAATAACACGGCGATACATTTATACAAAACTTCTACCCCGAGCACACGTAATAGAGCCATAGACAGTCAAATGAAATCCAATCCACGAAATAATTTGATCTGTGGACAGCATCATTGTGGTAAAGGTCGTAATGCCAGAGGAATCATTACCGCAAGACATAGAGGGGGAGGTCATAAGCGTCTATACCGTAAAATCGATTTTCGACGGAATGAAAAAGACATATCTGGTAGAATCGTAACCATAGAATACGACCCTAATCGAAATGCATACATTTGTCTCATACATTATGGGGATGGCGAGAAAAGATATATTTTACACCCCAGAGGGGCTATAATTGGAGATACCATTGTTTCTGGTACAGAAGTCCCTATATCAATGGGAAATGCCCTACCTTTGAGTGCGGTTTGAACTATTGATTTACGTAATTGGAAGTAACCAATTAGGTTTACGATGAAACCTAGAAATCAATCACTGATCCAATTTGAGTACCTCTATGGGATAGACCTCAACAGAAAACTGTTGAGTAACGGCAGCAAGTGATTGAGTTCAGTAGTTCCTCATAGAAAATTATTGACTCTAGAGATATGGTAATATGGAGAAGACAAAATTGTTTGAAGCACGCACAGAACCGGAAGGGCCCCTTGTTTCAAAGAGAGGAGGACGGGTTATTCACATTTAATTTGATGGTCAGAGGCGAATTGAAAGCTAAGCAGTGGTAATTATAAAGATCCCCCCGGGAAAAATAGAGATGTCTCCTACGTTACCCGTAATATGTGGAAGTATCGACGTAATTTCATAGAGTCATTCGGTCTGAATGCTACATGAAGAACATAAGCCAGATGATGGAACGGGGAGACCTAGGATGTAGAAGATCATACATGAGTGATTCGGCAGATTTGGATTCCTATATATCCACTCATGTGGTACTTTATCATACGATTCATATAAGATAAAGATCCATCTGTCTAGATATCATCATATACATCTAGAAAGCCGTATGCTTTGGAAGAAGCTTGTACAGTTTGGGAAGGGGTTTTTAAAAGAAGAATCTACTTCAACCGATATGCCCTTAGGCACGGCCATACATAACATAGAAATCACGCTTGGAAAGGGTGGACAATTAGCTAGAGCGGCGGGCGCTGTAGCGAAGCTGATCGCAAAAGAGGGTAAATCAGCCACATTAAGATTACCATCCGGGGAGGTCCGTTTGATATCCAAAAACTGCTTAGCAACAGTCGGACAAGTGGGTAATGTTGGGGTGAATCAACAAAGTTTGGGTAGAGCCGGATCGAAGTGTTGGATAGGTAAGCGTCCTGTAGTAAGAGGAGTAGTTATGAACCCTGTAGACCATCCCCATGGAGGTGGGGAAGGGAAAGCCCCAATTGGTAGAAAAAAACCCACAACTCCTTGGGGTTATCCTGCGCTTGGAAGAAGAAGTCGAAAAAGGAAAAAATATAGTGATAGTTTTATTCTTCGTCGCCGTAAATAGGAATATTGAAAATCGAATTTTTTGAATTTGAAATAATGTGATGGGCGAACGACGGGAATTGAACCCGCGCGTGGTGGATTCACAATCCACTGCCTTGATCCACTTGGCTACATCCGCCCCTTATCTAGCTAAAGGATTTTCTCTTTTTTCCATTCATCATTATTGTATTTATTCTTACCTTCATACTTAGATCGAGATATTCTATTGGACATAGAATGCCAATCTTTAAAATGTAAAAAAAGGAGTAATCAGCTATGGCACGTTCACGAAAAAAAAACCCTTTTGTAGCTAATCATTTATCAAGAAAAATTGAAAAACTCAACATGAGGGAGGAGAAAGAAATAATAGTAACTTGGTCTCGGGCATCTACCATTATACCCAAAATGATTGGCCATACAATCGCTATTCATAATGGAAAGGAACATTTACCTATTTATATAACAGATCGTATGGTAGGTCACAAATTGGGAGAATTCGTGCCTACTCTGACTTTCGCGAGACATGCGAGAAACGATAATAAATCTCGTCGTTAATTTTGAAAAAAAAAATAGATACTTATCATTCATTGGCGGGGGATAACCTTATGATAAAGAAAAATAACTCAAATTCGAGTGGAGCTATAAAAGTTTTAGCTCAACATATATGTATGTCTGTTTTCAAAGCGCAAAGAGTAATTGATCAGATTCGCGGGCGTTCTTATGAGGAAACGATTATGATATTGGAACTTATGCCTTATCGAGCATCTTATCCCATTTTAAAATTGGTTTATTCCGCAGCAGCAAACGCTAGTCATAATATGGGTTTGAACGAAACCGATTTATTCATTAGTAAAGCCGAGGTCAATGGAGGTCCTTTTGTGAAAAAATTAAGACCTAGAGCTCGAGGACGTAGTTATCCGATAAAAAGACCCACTTGTCATATAACAATTGTATTAAAAGATAAATCAAAATTATCTTTCGATGAATTTAAGATTTAGATTCATATTTCGTTTCGAAAAAAAATAGATGGAAAGATAATATAATAAAAAAAGAAAAAATATGGGACAAAAAATAAATCCACTTGGTTTCAGACTTGGTACAACCCAAAATCATCATTCCTTTTGGTTCGCACAACCAAAAAATTTTTCTGTAGGTCTACAAGAAGATGAGAAAATACGGAATTGTATCAAGAACTATGTACAAAAAAATAAGAGAATATCCTCAGGTTTCGAAGGAATTGGAATTGCGCGTATAGAAATTCAAAAAAGAATTGATTTAATCCAGGTCATAATCCATATTGGATTCCCAAATTTATTAATAGAGGGCCAAACACGAGGAATCGAAGAATTACAGATGAATGTACAAAAAGAATTTCGTTCTGTGAACCGAAGAATCAACATTGCTATCACACGAATAGAAAAACCTTATGGAGACCCCAATATTCTTGCAGAATATATGGCTTCTCAATTAAGAAATAGAGTTTCGTTTCGAAAGGCAATGAAAAGAGCTATTGAATTAACTGAACAAACAGATACAAAAGGAATTCAAATACAAATTGCAGGACGTATTGACGGAAAAGAAATTGCACGTGTCGAATGGATCAGAGAAGGTAGAGTTCCTCTACAAACAATTCGCGCTAAAATTGATCATTGTTCCTATACAATTCGAACTATCCATGGAGTACTAGGCCTCAAAATTTGGATATTTGTGGATGAAGAATAATAGACCTTTATTTATCTTGTCATTCTATCCAGTAATATAGTGATATATAGAACAAAAAACTAGTAGAATAAAAAACTAGAAACTTTTTCTATTTTTCTGTTAAATCAAACAAAAATAAACAATTCTAATTCTATAAGGTTGAATAAAAAAAGAAATTAACTTTTTTTATATAATTGCTATGCTTAGTGTGTGACTCGTTAGTTTTTTCTTTAGAGTTTTTAGTAGGATCGAAATAAACAAAATAAAGACTGACCCCTAGTATTAACTCAATAACTACAACTACTATATAAAAATAAATTAAAAACTAATAACTAACTTATTGCTTCATATTGTCGAGATCCCCAAAACAGTCACTATATGACTGGATCAATCATATAGTTGTAACAACTGAAATTGTTCCATAACAAACAAATCCGATTGTAGATTTGAAAAAAAAAATAAAGGGATGCGGATAAATGGAAAGGTGATAGAAAGAGAGAACAAAAATATCAATGATATATGATTCCAATATGTATGGTCTATGAATTACCTCATATAAATAAAAGGCGGTGTAATAAAGCATTAATTTCATATTGTTTTAATATTGTTTAATATTGTATCAATTGATATATAAATAATAAATGATATATAAATAATAAAGAGCTTCCGGTTAATAGAAACTGAGAAGATTAACTCGGGAACAGATTTTGTTGAGAGCTCCATTGCAGAGTTTAGGCCTAATCATTAATGGAGAAGCTATAGGAACGACGAAACCTGTGACTATATAGGATTCTATTTAAAAGAATCCAAATGATTGAGCAGGCAGGATGGCGGAATGAACCAAGAACAAATTTTTTTACTCTGAGAAGTCGTGGATTGATCCTACGAATAAAGCAGGAAAGGGAAAGAGTCAATATTCGCCCGCGAAACCCCTATTTCTTATTTATTGGATTCCAATATTGTCTTGATTCAATAATTTACTAAAATAAAAGAAAAGTCAAATAAATAAGGATCCGGAAAAGAAACATTATCTATATCTATAAATAGAAAAATCTAACCGTATATACAGCTGCTTATCTAATAGTCTTATCTAATAAATGAAATATAATATCAATAAATCCCATTACTTAGTTTTTAGTTTAATGTATTAGTTATTAAAGACATGTGCATCTGTAATATTATCGAATCCTTTCATTCGTGAGGAGCTGGATGAGAAGAAACTCTCATGTCCGGTTCTGTAGTAGAGGTGGGAAAAAACCATCAACTATAACCCCAAAAGAACCAGATTTCGTAAGCAACATAGAGGAAGAATGAAAGGAATATCTTGTCGGGGTAATCATATTTGTTTCGGCAGATATGCTCTTCAGGCACTTGAACCCGCTTGGATTACCGCTAGACAAATAGAAGCAGGACGAAGAGCAATGACACGATATGCACGTCGTGGCGGAAAAATATGGGTACGTGTTTTTCCCGATAAACCTATTACAGTAAGGCCCGCAGAAACACGTATGGGGTCGGGAAAGGGATCTCCCGAATATTGGGTATCCGTTGTTAAACCCGGTCGAATACTTTATGAAATGGGCGGAGTCTCAGAAACTGTAGCCAGAGCAGCAATTTCACTAGCTGCGTGCAAAATGCCTATAAAAACTCAATTTGTTATTTTAGGATAGGAATGTCGAACTAAATATAAAAAAGGGATGAAAAAACAACCACGAGTTTCTTTATTTTTAGACAAACACTATTTCTTCTTTTTCCTCATTCTTTACATTGAAATAATAGATTCAAATAAAAATGATATGATTCAACCTCAGACCCTTTTGAATGTAGCAGATAACAGTGGAGCTCGAGAATTAATGTGTATTCGAATCATAGGAGCTGGTAATCATAGATATGCTCATATTGGTGACATTATTGTTGCTGTAATTAAAGAAGCAGTGCCCAATATGCCTCTAGAAAGATCAGAAATAATAAGAGCTGTAATTGTACGTACATGTAAAGAACTCAAACGTAACAACGGTATGATAATACGATATGATGACAATGCAGCGGTTGTCATTGATCAAGAAGGAAATCCAAAAGGAACTAGAGTTTTTGGTGCGATTGCTCGGGAATTGAGACAGTTGAATTTTACTAAAATAGTTTCATTAGCTCCCGAGGTATTATAAAGACTCATAGTCATAGATCAAACTATGATATTGTTCTAGTAGGATATCTGAAATAAACCCAATTAATAGATTGTGTCTCACGCATATACTTTTAATAATTTAATAATGAATTTAATAATGAATACTTTGAAGTATTTAATAATGAATACTTTGAAGTATTCAAATAAAAAAACATGTTGATTATATCAAAATTAGGAAGCACCTTATAATTCGTCATGGGCAGAGACGCTATTGCTGATATAATAACTTCTATAAGAAATGCTGACATGAGTCAAAATGGAACGGTTCGAATAGCATCCACAAATATCACCGAAAACATTGTTAAAATACTCCTACGAGAGGGTTTTATTGAAAATGTTCGGAAACATCAGGAAAGTAATAAAAATTTCTTGGTTTCAACCTTGCGCCATAGAAGAACTAGAAAAGGAATATATAGAACTATTTTAAAACGTATCAGTCGACCCGGTCTACGAATTTATTCCAACTATAAAAAAATTCCTAAGATTTTAGGTGGAATGGGAATTGTAATTCTTTCCACTTCTCGAGGCATAATGACAGATCGAGAAGCTAGACTAGAAAAAATTGGAGGAGAAATTTTGTGTTATATATGGTAATCTTCCTCCGGTATCCTAATTTTATCTCTAACTTCCTATTTGTGAAATAGAGAGAAAAGGTGAGTTATATAACTCTTCCTCCATTAGTTGATACTTCAAGGAGGTTGCCTGGAATGAAAAAAAAAATGATTCATGAAGGTTTAATTACTGAATCATTTTCCAATGGTATACTCTCCGAATCCGTTTATATAATGAAGATCGAATTCTAGGTTATATTTCGGGGAGGATCCGACGCAGTTTGATACGAACACTGCCGGGGGATAGAATCAAAATTGAAATAAGACAATATTATTCAACCAGGGGACGTATAATTTATAGACTTCGGAACAAAGATTCGAACGATTAGATAGATTCTTTTTGAAAACATCCCTTTCATCAAAGGTACAATTTTAAGCAAAAAAAAACAAGAGACTTAGTTTCTTCCAGATTCAAAATTAAAGTAAGGAGTGAGAAATATGAAAATAAGGGCTTCTGTTCGTAAAATTTGTGAAAAATGTCGACTGATCCGTAGGCGCGGACGAATTATAGTGATTTGTTCCAATCCAAGACATAAACAGAGACAAGGATAATCTTTCTAAAGTTTCTCAAAGAAGGGTTATGTAAAAATAAAAGATTTATTTTAACATGAAATGGATATCTCCGTATCTTTCTATATATTTCTGATTCATATTTATGAGATGATAAAATATGGCAAAACCTATACAAAGAATTGGTTCGCGTAGGAATGGGCGTATTGGTTTACGTAAGACTGGACGTAGAATACCAAAAGGAGTTATTCATGTTCAAGCCAGTTTCAACAATACCATTGTAACTGTTACAGATGTACGAGGT